TCTAGTTACTTTTTTTTATCTGTCAGAAAAAATCTAATGAATTTGCTATTATTTAATATTAATAATATTAATATTAATAATTCAAAATTAATATTAATATTGTATTGAATTTCATAGATTAATAATAAGAGACTGTAAGTGAAAGTCTCTTTCTCGCATCCATCAATTGTCAGAAAGAATATCGTATGCATCGATATGAAAATTTTTGATACGTGAAGCCACGATTTGATAGATTTCTTTTTTATATGGATATATCATATCTTATATAAATAATATATCCTATCTAGATAATATTCTATAAATAATAGAGTAAATTGATCTTTTCTTGTGTTCTGAAAGATATTGAAAATGAAGAATTATTTGTATGTTGGGACTTGGAATAAACCTTTCTCCGTGGAGGAAGGGAATAGCAAATTTTTCCTATAGAACCTCTAGGAACAAGAAGATTTAATCGGAAATATCGACAGATTCTTGCGGAGTCCAAATCAAACAAATATAAAAAATGAAATAAAAAAAGATCCACTGTTCAAATTTTATCTCTATCGAATTTGAATATCAGAATAGTTGATATAGTTCTGATTCAATGGGTTAGGTCTACTTACTTTTTCTTTTGTTGATTTAGAATCTTTCCGATTTCTTTTGATTCGAATAATATAAAATAGGAATATCTGGCATTCATTATAATGAAATAATAAAAAAATGTTCTACTTTCTAACTAGCTAACTAGAATTACTATATTCGAATTCATTAGAATGATAACGATAATATTAGAATTCAGAATTCCATTTTCTAATGAAATTCTACGATTCCTTAGTTTTTTTATTACAAATATCAACAATATCTCTATTCTCTCTTCAAATATTAATACTACCGCTGGAGTTTTATGAAAAAAGAAAAAAAAAGCCCCTTATCGGATTTGAACCGATGACTTACGCCTTACCATGGCGTTACTCTACCACTGAGTTAAAAGGGCCCCGTTTGGTTCAATTCCTGAATAAGGAACTAGCCACTATGAGTCTAGTGCATATATTTATTACTGCATATACTTATTCTATGTTATATTATATGATTATATGAAATTTATATGAAATTAGAATATATGTACATAGATACGTTTTATCTGCATAGCGGCTGATTAAGGAACAAGAGATTGGATTTACCTAGTGAGTATAGTATAGGTAAAATGGGTTTATTGATATTGGATTTTCTAAACATCAATGTAATGAATTATTTCAAAACCGATTCTAATTGAATTGATCCTCATCCTAACGAAATTCATTTGATTGATACATGTATCCACCAATTCAAAAACATAGATACAAGATTTTTCATCGAATCGTTGATAAATGGATTCAATTTGTCTCTCAACCAAATTCTTATCGAAAAACCATTTTTCAATAACTTGTTGATCCCCATCCCTCTTCCCGGATTTCCAGACGGATTATCGTTTTTTAATTTCCCGGCTTAGTGTGAGATAGAAATATGCCCACCGAATCCTTCTTAACAATGAATGAAAGTGAAAGAAATGAAGTTTAACCCCCTCGCCTTTTCTTTTCCGGCAAACCAATCATTCCCTGAAAGGCTCCTATCTCTCTTTCGTATTACTTTTTTCTATTTTTAGAATTATAGAGTGGGGATTGGACTGAACAATTTAAAAATGAGAATGATGAATCTAAAAATTCTATGGAATTATGAAAGACGGAAAGATCCTTCTGATCGAGTCATATCATTCCATTATATTGACAATTTCAAAAAACTGTTCATACTATGAACATAGTATAATGGCGGTTGGGCAAGTATGCCCCCATCGTCTAGTGGTTCAGGACATCTCTCTTTCAAGGAGGCAGCGGGGATTCGACTTCCCCTGGGGGTAGGGTTAGGGTACTACGAAAGGAAGTTGATCGTGGATTATCAATAAGGACTTAAATTTCTTTTTCCTGGGTCGATGCCCGAGCGGTTAATGGGGACGGACTGTAAATTCGTTGGCAATATGTCTACGCTGGTTCAAATCCAGCTCGGCCCAATAATTCGCCGATCCACCATGAAATGATGTAACCGTTTGTTGTTCTCCGGAAATGCCCAATGAACTTTGATACACAAGAATCAAAATCTGCTACATCCCTACCACTATTTATTTTATTACGTATTTTTTCCACAAATTCAGATCTTGCTAATGATCTAGATTCATATCAAGATCTGGAAGTATAAAGTCTAAATAAAAAGAGACTCTTTTTTATTTTCATTGATTTATTGAAAGATTGATTTTCAATCGATTTGGAAATAACAAACAGATTACTAGTAATCCGTGTAGATCTCGCTAAAGTGTATATCCATATAAATAAAAATCTCAATATCAATATATTAGTCCCGCCTCTGCCAGTTAGAACAAGACAATTCTAATCTAAAATCAAAATAGAAAAAGGTTTGAATGAAATCGTAAGAATATGCATGCTGTACACTTTTTTCCTGGGATTGTAGTTCAATTGGTCAGAGCACCGCCCTGTCAAGGCGGAAGCTTCGGGTTCGAGCCCCGTCAGTCCCGATGGATAGAAATCCAATAAAAAGATACATCAATTCATTTCTTCTGTGAAAGGGAGTCAAAATAACAAAGATAATCTCATTCCTAACAGGGATCTCTCTTTTTTTTTTTTTTCTTTTTTTCGTTTCACATTTCTCATCAAAAAAATAGGGTAATTTCCATTTCTTCAACTAATACTGATTGATGGAAAAGAAACATATGTGGATTAGCACAATTATTAGTAGCGTCGTATTCAGGATTCCAAGAGAAAGAGATACTGTACTACTAGACCTGGCTTTTTCGATTACTCCCGATCTGTGTAATAAAATATAGTACTATAGAATATGTTTACAGCGAACACACACAAATGGAATTTGCACGATACAAAAAAAAGGAGTTCCTTTGATTTTGATAGAACACTTTAGGATTCAAAGTTTATCCTATTACTAATCGAAGGATGAGAATATAAAAAAAAAAAAGTAAAGGAATTTTTTTTTGATTGGATCAGAAATAAATTTTTGAATTTGGTATGGATAAAAGATCTTCCTATGTTATACTATTCAATTCTTGACGATGAATCGATTTGATAGTTCAGATATTGTTATTCATGATATTGATCCGATTCGATATCATCGAGATGTAATTTATACCATTGAATTTACCGACGAAAGATTTATCATCTCTATGGGATTAAATCCCGAGTTATTGCGAATTAAAGAGAAATCTAACGATGAGATTATGGAAGTAAATATTCTCGCATTTATTGCTACTGCACTGTTCATTCTAGTTCCTACTGCCTTCTTACTTATAATTTACGTAAAAACGGTAAGTCAAAGTGATTAATTTGACTTAAACTTTACTTCTTAGTTCTTATCAATGCAATGATGGAAGAAAAAATGAAAAAAGATTTCAATTTTGCGTCTTACTCTTAAATGAAATGATCGGACTAGAATCAGCAGTATTCTATGAAATCTGATAGTATGGTAGAAAGAAATAGATTTTATTTCTTTCTACCCCATACTATCTATTATTGTAGTGTATAAAGTTTTACTCTATAAAGATAGAGGTTTAATATGAATCGATTTACAATATCTATCTTCATATATTCATATATATAGTCAATCGCATATATGTAATGCACATAGCGTCCAATTTTTTTTGTTTCATCTATTTTATTTGTATTGGTTCCAATCAATCTGAAATAATCAAAAGGCAACTTTTTTTCGTCCGATTCGAATTTCTAGATTTCTGATTATTTTCAAGACCAATCCCGGTATCATATAAAAAAAAAAATAAAATAATCTTTTTAGTATTCCGAAGAAGTAATTGATTAAATTAAATAGTTAACAGATGATCTAGGGGTTCTATGGGAAACTTTTTCCTATTTCAAAAATATTAGTAAAACCCAACCGATTTTTAACGTTTGAACCATGATATGAAATGAAAACATAAATCCAATTTCGAAACTCAAATAAATAAAAAACCAAATAATAAAACAAGCGATAAGCACGTAATATGTGACTCGCCTAAGGCAACGGCAATATCTTATTATGTGTAGTATTTCCTTAGACAACTACTATGTCTATTTTGTTTCCTATAGAAAGTGTGTATCTGCGCTTAATAACTAATAAAAACGTATTTCTTTTCTCTTTGAAAAAAAGTGAAAAAAAAAAAAGGGGATAAAAAAATAAATAAAAAAACGGGTTCCGCGGTTCCTCATTGTCCATATATCACTTTGGTAAGAGCCAGTTCATCGAAATCTTAGAAAGAATAAAGAATTTGGTTGGAATAAGTTTTCGATTATTTGTATTACTCAAAATACAAACATGGGAAAAAGTCAAATATTTGTTTAATTGAAAGAGTATTTTCTATTTCTATATTATCCATAGAATACATTATTCCATTCGAATACACTATAATTCCGAAATGCGGATATTTTTTAATTATTGAATTAATGAATTAATTATTAAATAGAAAAATAAAATTTCAGAACCCATCTATAAAACAATGGATACAGTTTTTATTTTAGTTTTTTCCCTCAACTCACTTAGTAGTATTTTTAGAGTCCACTTCTTCCCCATACTACGAGGGAAAGGGAAAATGTAAAGACTACCATTAAAGCAGCCCAAGCGAGACTTACTATATCCATGTAAATTATGTCTCCTATTTCTATCAATATGAAGGAATTATTTCATTTTTTTTATTGTTCACTAAAAATAAATAATAGTGGAATCACTGGCACAGAGTAAAAAAGGGATTCTGGCCTAACATCATTGACGAAAGAATCCAATAAATCCAATTATAACATCTAACAAGTTCTTATATGATTTCTAGTATAATCAGAAAACATTAAGTACAAACAAAATATCCGGAGACACCCTTGGAAGTATTAATGGAATGAATGTTAGTTACTAACAGGTAGGAATAATAAGACTTATGTTTTTATTTTTGATTTTGTTGTCCTCGATTTCATTAAGTAAAAAAAATATATATATAGAATCAAGATAGATCACTTCGCATACTCTTATTTCCATTTAATCTAATCCTTACCGTCTCCCGATTGTCTCTGTAAAACAATCGGAAGACAGACGAATAAATTCTTTCACTAGAGGTTGCCAAAAAGAATTCTTTTTTTTTTTCTTTTTAATTCAATTTAAATTAAAAAGAAAATATTATTAAAAGATTTTAAAGAATATTTATTTCTAAATATTTAAAATCTTCTAATAATATCTAATATATCTAATAATATCTAATATATTAATAAATATTTCTATTTCATTTTTCAATTTATTAGAATATTTAATTATAATATTCTTTTTTTTTTTTGAATAAGAATATGAATATAATATTATTTAATATTTAATATATTTATATTTTATAAATTTATATTAATTTATATTCATTTTATATTAATTTATATTAATATAGAATATATATTTCTATTAATTTATATATTTATATAATTTATATATTAGTATTAGAGTATTAGAATTTATAATTTTTTATTTTATTATAGAATTTAATATATATAATGAATTGAATATATATAATATAGAATTCTAAATATATAATTAGAATATGAATTTCATATTTTAAATTTCTTTCTTTTTTTTTTTTTATTTTAATTTAATAATTTAATAAATAAGAAATTGAATATATTAATATTTATATTATAAATAGATTTTTATATTCTATTTCTAAATAGAATTATAAATAGAAAAAGAAAAAAAAAAAAAAAAGAAAGCCAATTAGCTATTCAATCTAACTAATATTGAATAAATGCCGGAGTGCTCATATACTTTCAGGAGTCTGTATACAAAGTTTTTTTTGACCCTTCCCCAACTAAAAATGGAATTCGATTCCCTGTCCGATCTATATCTATCCCTATCCAATCTAATTCAAGACCCAGTCAGTAGACAGACACTACGTTAGTAGTGGAAGGACTATCATATCAAGATTTACCGATTCCTTTTCACTACTAGAATCTTTCTTGAATTCTTGAATCCGAGACGTAAGGATTTATAGAATTTTAAAGAATAAAACCCGCAGATGCTTAGAATTTAGAATCAAGGAAGTCTCAAGAGTCCCTTTCCCCCGCTTGCTTCTGCTGGAAAAAAATTGTAAAGTTTTATATCAACAAAACGGAATAAGCTATTTTGTCGATCAGGCGACACCCGGATTTGAACTGGGGAAAAAGGATTTGCAGTCCCCCGCCTTACCGCTCGGCCATGCCGCCAAAATGATACAAAAAAATAGATGAGAATACCCCCAAAAAACTAAAAAAGGGGGTTCTAAACTTGTTTTTTTTTTTTTTTTTATTTGTTTGTATCTTCGATTCTGTTTTCCTTAATCCCATTCTTAAAAGAGACCCTTCCCCCCTTCCTTTTTTTTTTTTTCTATTGAAAAAAACGAACGTGCATTTTCAGTCAAAAAAGCTAAAATTCAGGACAAATCGGAACCATTAACTATTCATGAATGATTCTTCAATTAAAATTCAAAAAATTGGTTTTTTCCTAATGAGATAAGAAAATCCAAATTGAGACATAACTAATCAGTATTTATTTTTCAAGAAAAAAATCCTATTTCAATTATAACAGCAATTATCAGTATATGTAAACCCTAGAACATAAATTGTTACACAGATATTATCTAATCGGGTATCTTATCCGTATATAATGCCTATAAGAGAATTTTCAAGAAATTCTCGTACTTGCATTCTTTTTTTTTTTTTTATTTTTCATTAAATAGATTTTAAATAGATTGAATAGAAAATAAAAATTTAACACGACATTGTTCCGAATGAATAGGACTGCAATAAAAGAAGAAACATCTATATAGATAACTATAGCTAGACTAGAGTTATATCTGCGCATGTTTAATAAATCCAAGCCTTATTACGCACCTCAATCCTATTCTACAGATTCTACTAAAAAAATAGGTAAAATTTTCTCTCTTCTTTGCGAATTTGAATTCTTTTTTGAATAATTGAATCGGTGAAAGGGTTAAGTGCTAAAAAAGAGAAATTCTATATTGTTTCTGATTATTAGGTCTTTATCTCATCGAACAGATCAAATTCCCAATTCATTTATTTTTCTGGTATCCAATCGAATTGGATTGGAATATGGAATATCATAATAATGGTAAAAATGGAATCCATTTTTTGTTCGGATATTCTTTAAAAAACTCCATAAGTCTAGGTGGAATTTTTCAATTCCTTTCCATTTAGAATTTATATTCTATCCGTTTGTTGCAAATTCCAATTTGAGTATAAAATTATTCTATTTATTCCTCTGTTCGTAGGTATTTCATACATTCCATATACGGAGTTAGGTAAAATTTCATGTGATTCAGTAAAAAAAAAATAGAAATTCCATTATTTCTAAATCGATTCATATGATTCGATGAAGAATGGGAGCAAATAGTGGGATATTTTCTATAAATGGGGAAAGTAAAAATGCTTGGGGGTGTAAATGCGGGAATGT